GCTAGCGTAGCTTAATATAAAGCATAGCACTGAAGATGCTAAGACGAGCCCTAAGAAGCTCCGCGTGCACAGAGGCATGGTCCCGACCTTACTATCAGCTCTAACCCAACTTACACATGCAAGTCTCCGCAACCCAGTGAATATGCCCTCAATCCCCCCCCACGGGGAGGAGGAGCGGGCATCAGGCACAAAAATTAGCCCAAGACGCCTAGCCAAGCCACACCCCCAAGGGAATTCAGCAGTGATAAACATTAAGCCATAAGTGAAAACTTGACTCAGTTAGTGTTAAGAGGGCCGGTAAAACTCGTGCCAGCCACCGCGGTTAGACGAGAGGCCCTAGTTGATACTACAAACGGCGTAAAGGGTGGTTAAGGATAAACAAAATTAAAGCCGAATGGCCCCTTGGCCGTCATACGCTCCTAGGTGTCCGAAGCCCTATTATACGAAAGTAGCTTTAATAAACCAACCTGACTCCACGAAAGCTGAGGAACAAACTGGGATTAGATACCCCACTATGCTCAGCCGTAAACTCAGACATCCAACTACAATAGATGTTCGCCAGGGAACTACGAGCATCAGCTTAAAACCCAAAGGACCTGACGGTGTCTCAGACCCTCTTAGAGGAGCCTGTTCTAGAACCGATAACCCCCGTTTAACCTCACCACTTCTAGTCACCCCAGCCTATATACCGCCGTCGTCAGCTTACCCTGTGAAGGAAATAAAAGTAAGCAAAATGGGCACAACCCAAAACGTCAGGTCGAGGTGTAGCGCATGAAGTGGGAAGAAATGGGCTACATTTTCTATTATAGAATATTACGAACATGCACCATGAAACAGTGCTTGAAGGAGGATTTAATAGTAAAAGGGAAATAGAGTGCCCCTTTGAACCCGGCTCTGAGACGCGTACACACCGCCCGTCACTCTCCCCTGTCAAAACGCACCAAAAATACCTAATACAACAGCACTGACAAGGGGAGGCAAGTCGTAACACGGTAAGTGTACCGGAAGGTGCACTTGGATCAAACCCAGGGCGTGGCTGAGTTAGTCAAGCATCTCACTTACACCGAGAAGACATCCGTGCAAATTGGATCACCCTGAGCCAAACAGCTAGCTTAACCACCTAATAATTAAATAATATAAATAAAATAAAATAAGCCTAAAACCAAAAGCTAAACCATTCTTTTACCTGAGTACGGGAGACAGAAAAGGTCCTACCAAAGCAATAGAAATAGTACCGCAAGGGAAAGCTGAAAGAGAAATGAAATAACCCATATAAGCACTAAAAAGCAAAGATTAAATCTTGTACCTTTTGCATCATGATTTAGCCAGTACACCCAAGCAAAGAGACCTTTAGTTTGAAACCCCGAAACCAAGTGAGCTACCCCGAGACAGCCTATTAAGGGCCAACCCGTCTCTGTGGCAAAAGAGTGGGAAGAACTCCGGGTAGAAGTGACAGACCTACCGAACCTGGTGATAGCTGGTTGCCTAAGAAGTGAATAGAAGTTCAGCCTCGTGTTCCCCAAATCAAAAATAAATAAGACCAAGAGAAATACACGAGAGTTAGTTAAAGGGGGTACAGCCCCTTTAACAAAGGACACAACCTTTACAGGAGGATAAAGATCATAATATATAAAATATACTGTTCTAGTGGGCCTAAAAGCAGCCACCCAAACAGAAAGCGTTAAAGCTCAGACAGAAAGAAGTTTATTATTCTGACAAAAAATCTTACTCCCCTAAATACTATTAGGCCAGCCCATGCCTACATGGGAGAGACTATGCTAAAATGAGTAACAAGAAGGCTTGCCCTTCTCCCGGCACAAGTGTAAGCCAAATCGGACCCACCATTGGCAATTAACGAACTCAACTCAAGAGAGCAATGTGGATTACAAAAATACCAAGAAGAGCCCACAACTAAATTATCGTTACCCCCACACTGGAGTGCCATTTAAAGGAAAGACTAAAAGAAAAGGAAGGAACTCGGCAAACACAAGCCTCGCCTGTTTACCAAAAACATCGCCTCTTGCAACCCAACTAAGTATAGGAGGTCCAGCCTGCCCAGTGACCACAAGTTCAACGGCCGCGGTATTTTGACCGTGCAAAGGTAGCGCAATCACTTGTCTTTTAAATAGAGACCTGTATGAATGGCTAAACGAGGGCTTAACTGTCTCCCCTTTCAAGTCAGTGAAATTGATCTGCCCGTGCAGAAGCGGGTATGATAATACAAGACGAGAAGACCCTTTGGAGCTTAAGGTACAAAACTCAGCCACGTCAAGCAACTTAATAAAGAGCATAAAACTTTGTGGAATATGATGTTTTACCTTCGGTTGGGGCGACCACGGAGGAAAGAAGAGCCTCCTAGTGGACTGGGAAGACCTCCTAAAACCAAGAGACACACCTCTAAGCCACAGAACATCTGACCAAATATGATCCGGCCAACAAAGCCGATCAACGAACCAAGTTACCCTAGGGATAACAGCGCAATCCTCTCCCAGAGTCCATATCGACGAGGGGGTTTACGACCTCGATGTTGGATCAGGACATCCTAATGGTGCAGCCGCTATTAAGGGTTCGTTTGTTCAACGATTAAAGTCCTACGTGATCTGAGTTCAGACCGGAGTAATCCAGGTCAGTTTCTATCTGTAACGCTACTTTTCCTAGTACGAAAGGATCGGAAAAGAGGGGCCCATACTTAAAGCACGCCCCACCCCTAGTTTATGAAATCAAATAAATAAAGTAAGGGGGAGCCAAAATCCCAGCCGGCCGAAATAAGGACATACTGGGGTGGCAGAGCATGGTAAATTGCGAAAGGCCTAAGCCCTTTTAACCAGAGGTTCAAATCCTCTTCCCAGTTATGCTAAACATCCTAATTACTCATTTAATCAACCCCCTAGCCTACATCGTGCCAGTACTTCTGGCAGTGGCCTTTCTGACACTAATTGAACGAAAGGTGTTAGGGTATATGCAACTGCGGAAAGGGCCAAACGTAGTAGGACCCTACGGATTACTTCAACCCATCGCCGATGGGATTAAACTGTTTATTAAAGAACCGGTTCGCCCATCCACATCGTCTCCATTTCTATTCCTAGCCGCCCCAATACTTGCACTAACCCTGGCCTTAACACTATGAGCGCCGATACCCATACCCCACCCAGTAACTGACCTTAACTTAGGAGTATTATTTATTCTAGCCTTATCAAGCCTTGCGGTATACTCGATCCTCGGGTCAGGCTGAGCATCAAATTCAAAGTACGCACTAATTGGGGCCCTACGGGCCGTAGCTCAGACAATCTCCTACGAGGTCAGCCTGGGGTTAATTCTCCTCTCCGTAATTATTTTTTCAGGGGGGTATACTCTACAAACGTTTAACATTACCCAAGAGAGCATTTGACTACTTGTACCCGCATGACCCCTGGCCGCAATATGGTATATTTCAACACTAGCCGAAACAAACCGAGCACCATTTGACCTAACAGAAGGAGAGTCGGAATTAGTGTCCGGTTTCAACGTAGAATATGCAGGGGGGCCCTTCGCACTATTCTTCCTAGCCGAATACGCTAACATCCTTCTAATAAATACACTTTCAGCCGTACTATTCCTAGGAGCTTCACACATTCCCAACATCCCTGAACTTACAACAATTAATCTTATGACTAAGGCCGCACTCCTATCCGTCATATTCCTATGGGTGCGAGCCTCATATCCACGATTCCGATATGATCAACTAATACACCTAGTATGAAAAAACTTCCTCCCCCTCACACTCGCCTTCGTACTATGACACACCGCCCTACCGATCGCACTAGCGGGACTCCCCCCACAACTATAATTAAGGAACTGTGCCTGAGCACCCAAGGGCCACTTTGATAGAGTGTTTTACGGGGGTTAAAATCCCCTCAGTTCCTAGAAAGAAGGGAATTGAACCCATACTCAAGAGATCAAAACTCTAGGTGCTTCCTTTACACCACTTTCTACAGGTGGGGTCAGCTAATAAAGCTTTCGGGCCCATACCCCGAACATGACGGTTAAAGTCCCTCCTCCACCAATGAATCCATATGTACTTGTAATCCTATTATCCAGCCTAGGACTAGGAACCACCTTAACCTTTGCCAGCTCTCATTGACTCCTAGCTTGAATGGGCCTAGAAATTAATACACTAGCAATCACCCCCCTAATAGCACAACATCACCACCCCCGCGCAGTAGAAGCAACTACAAAATACTTCTTAACCCAAGCCACCGCAGCAGCAATAATTCTATTCGCGAGCACAACAAATGCCTGAATAACAGGAGAATGAAGCATCTATGACCTGTCAAACCCCATCGCTAGCGCGATGTTTATAGCTGCCCTGGCACTTAAAATTGGACTCGCACCAGTACACTTCTGAATACCAGAAGTCCTGCAAGGATTAGACCTGCTTACAGGTCTGATCCTTTCCACCTGACAAAAACTTGCCCCGTTCGCACTAATCATCCAAACAGCACATACCATTGATCCATTGATACTAACAATATTAGGGCTCACATCCACACTGGTGGGCGGGTGAGGAGGACTAAACCAAACCCAGCTACGAAAAATCCTAGCCTACTCCTCAATTGCCCATATGGGATGAATAATTATTGTAATCCAATATGCCCCTCAACTCACCCTAATTGCATTAGGAACATACATTGCTATGACCTCCGCAGCATTTCTGACCCTAAAGATGTCACTGGCAACCAAAATCAGCACACTCGCAACAACCTGATCAAAAAGCCCCGTACTAGCATCTACTACTGCCCTAATCCTACTGTCGCTAGGAGGCCTCCCGCCACTCACAGGGTTTATGCCAAAGTGAATAATCTTACAAGAATTAGCAAAGCAGGACCTTCCTATCATCGCCACAACCATGGCCCTGGCCGCACTAATTAGCCTATACTTCTACTTACGACTATGTTATGCAATAACACTGACCATCTCCCCCAACACAACCAATTCAGCTACTCCCTGACGGACTCAAACAACCCAAGTCTCCCTGCCCCTGGCCCTATTTACCACCGCCACCCTAGGGCTACTACCAATGACCCCGGCCATTCTAATACTAGCTACCTAGGGACTTAGGATAATATCAGACCAAAAGCCTTCAAAGCTCTAAGTAGAAGTGAAAATCTTCTAGTCCCTGATTAAGGCCTACAAGGAATTAACTCACATCTCCTGATTGCAAATCAGACGCTTTAATTAAGCTAAGGCCTCACTAGATGAGAAGGCCTCGATCCTACAAACTCTTAGTTAACAGCTAAGCGCTCAAGCCAACGAGCATTCATCTACTTTTCCCGCCGCCTAACTCAGCAAGGCGGGAAAAGCCCCGGCAGAGATTAGACTGCGTCTTTGGATTTGCAATCCAATGTGTTCTTCACCACGAGGCTGATAGGAAGAGGACTTAAACCTCTGTCTTCGGGGCTACAACCCACCGCCTAAACACTCGGCCACCCTACCTGTGGCAATCACGCGCTGATTCTTCTCTACTAACCACAAAGACATTGGCACCCTTTATCTTGTATTTGGTGCCTGAGCCGGAATAGTGGGAACCGCCTTAAGCCTTCTCATTCGGGCTGAACTAAGCCAACCCGGATCGCTTCTAGGTGATGACCAAATTTACAATGTTATTGTTACTGCTCACGCCTTCGTGATAATTTTCTTTATAGTAATGCCCATCCTCATTGGAGGGTTTGGAAACTGACTTGTACCTCTAATAATTGGAGCCCCAGACATAGCGTTTCCACGAATAAATAACATAAGCTTTTGATTACTACCCCCTTCATTCCTTCTATTACTAGCTTCTTCTGGTGTTGAGGCCGGGGCCGGAACAGGATGAACAGTATACCCGCCCCTTGCGGGCAATCTAGCTCACGCGGGGGCATCAGTAGACCTAACAATTTTCTCCCTCCACTTGGCAGGTGTTTCATCAATCCTAGGGGCAATCAATTTCATCACTACAACTATTAATATAAAACCCCCAGCCATCTCCCAATATCAAACACCCCTATTCGTTTGATCCGTACTTGTAACCGCCGTGCTACTCCTACTATCACTACCTGTTTTAGCTGCTGGTATTACAATACTCCTAACAGATCGAAACCTCAACACCACATTCTTTGACCCGGCAGGAGGAGGAGACCCAATCCTTTACCAACATTTATTCTGATTCTTTGGTCACCCAGAAGTTTACATTCTTATTCTTCCAGGATTTGGAATTATTTCTCATGTTGTAGCCTATTACTCGGGTAAAAAAGAACCATTTGGTTATATGGGAATGGTTTGAGCTATAATAGCTATCGGCCTTTTAGGATTTATCGTATGGGCCCACCACATGTTCACTGTTGGAATAGATGTAGACACTCGTGCGTACTTTACATCCGCAACAATAATTATCGCAATCCCAACAGGTGTAAAAGTGTTTAGCTGATTAGCCACACTCCACGGGGGATCAATCAAATGAGAAACGCCCATACTATGAGCCCTCGGATTCATTTTCCTATTTACAGTAGGTGGGCTAACAGGCATTGTCCTATCCAACTCATCACTAGACATTGTCCTCCATGACACCTACTACGTAGTCGCACACTTCCACTACGTGCTATCAATAGGTGCTGTATTTGCCATTATAGCAGCCTTTGTACATTGATTCCCCCTACTAACTGGGTACACCCTTCACAGCACCTGAACAAAAGTTCACTTTGCAGTTATATTTATTGGGGTAAACCTTACATTCTTTCCACAGCATTTCCTCGGCCTAGCAGGCATGCCACGACGATACTCTGATTATCCAGACGCCTACGCCCTATGAAATACAGTATCATCCATTGGGTCACTAATCTCTCTAGTGGCGGTTATTATGTTTTTATTTATTTTATGGGAAGCCTTTGCCGCTAAACGAGAAGTGTTATCCGTAGAATTAACAATAACAAACGTAGAATGACTTCACGGCTGCCCTCCTCCTTACCACACATACGAAGAGCCAGCATTCGTTCAAATTCAATCAAATTAACGAGAAAGGGAGGAATTGAACCCCCATGTGCTGGTTTCAAGCCAGCCACATAACCACTCTGTCACTTTCTTCTAAAGACATTAGTAAAATGTAAATTACACCACCTTGTCAAGGTGGTATCGCAGGTTAAACTCCTGTATGTCTTAAACCCAAAGCTTAATGGCACATCCAACACAACTAGGATTCCAAGACGCGGCATCACCCGTTATAGAAGAACTTCTTCACTTCCACGACCACGCATTAATAATTGTATTCCTAATTAGCACCTTAGTGTTATATATTATTATTGCAATGGTGTCCACCAAACTCACTAATAAGTATATTTTAGACTCCCAAGAAATCGAAATTGTATGAACTATCCTACCAGCCGTTATTTTAGTATTAATTGCCCTACCTTCCCTACGCATTCTTTATCTTATAGACGAAATTAATGACCCCCACCTAACAATTAAAGCAATAGGACATCAATGATATTGAAGCTACGAATATACAGATTATGAAAATCTAGGCTTTGACTCCTATATAGTACCAACCCAAGACCTTATTCCAGGACAATTCCGACTCCTAGAAACAGATCACCGAATAGTTGTTCCAATAGAATCTCCAATTCGTGTCTTAGTATCTGCTGAAGACGTACTACACTCCTGAGCTGTTCCATCCCTGGGCGTTAAAATGGACGCAGTCCCAGGACGACTTAATCAAACCGCCTTTATTGCTTCGCGCCCAGGAGTATTCTATGGGCAATGCTCCGAGATCTGCGGAGCCAACCACAGCTTTATGCCCATTGTAGTTGAAGCAGTACCACTAGAACATTTTGAAAACTGATCTTCATTAATACTAGAAGACGCCTCGCTAGGAAGCTAAATATTGGACAAAGCATTGGCCTTTTAAGCCAAAGATTGGTGACTCCCAACCACCTCTAGTGAAATGCCACAATTAATCCCCGGCCCTTGATTCGCAATTTTAGTATTCTCCTGATTAATTTTTTTAACTATTATCCCAACTAAAATCTTAAGCCATATTTCGCCAAACGAACCAACCCCAGTAAGTGCTGAAAAACACAAAACTGAATCCTGAGACTGACCATGATAGTAAGCTTTTTCGACCAGTTTGCAAGCCCCTCATACATAGGAATCCCACTAATTGCAATCGCAATTATGCTCCCCTGAGTACTATACCCAACCCCATCATCCCGATGAATTAGTAACCGACTTATTACAATTCAAGGATGATTTATTAACCGATTTACAAATCAACTAATACTGCCACTGAATATAGGAGGACATAAGTGGGCACTATTGCTGGCTTCATTAATAATCTTCTTAATTACAATTAATATGTTAGGCCTACTACCGTATACCTTCACACCTACAACACAACTGTCACTTAACATAGGATTTGCTGTACCACTATGACTAGCCACAGTAATTATTGGAATACGAAATCAACCTACAGTCGCCTTAGGACATCTACTGCCAGAAGGAACACCCATTCCACTGATTCCGGTACTAATCATTATCGAAACAATTAGCCTATTTATTCGACCATTAGCCTTAGGAGTTCGACTTACAGCCAACCTAACCGCAGGTCACCTACTAATTCAACTCATTGCCACAGCTGTTTTCGTCCTTCTACCAATAATACCTACAGTAGCAATCCTAACTGCCGCCGTACTATTTCTCCTCACACTCTTAGAAGTCGCAGTAGCAATAATTCAAGCCTATGTATTTGTACTTCTTTTAAGCCTATATCTGCAAGAAAACGTCTAATGGCCCACCAAGCACATGCCTATCACATAGTTGACCCAAGCCCATGACCACTAACCGGAGCTATCGCTGCCCTACTAATAACATCCGGCTTAGCAATCTGATTTCACTTCCACTCAACAACACTAATAACTTTAGGGGTAATTCTCCTACTCCTCACCATATACCAATGATGACGTGACATTATTCGAGAGGGGACTTTCCAAGGCCATCACACACCTCCAGTACAAAAGGGATTACGGTACGGAATAATTCTATTTATTACCTCCGAAGTATTCTTTTTCCTCGGGTTTTTCTGAGCCTTCTACCACTCAAGCTTAGCACCAACACCAGAACTGGGAGGATGCTGACCTCCCACAGGAATTACTCCATTAGACCCCTTTGAAGTGCCACTCCTTAACACAGCGGTACTACTAGCATCCGGGGTCACAGTAACATGAGCACACCACAGCATTATAGAAGGAGAACGAAAACAAGCTATTCAATCTCTAACACTGACCATTTTGCTAGGGTTCTATTTTACCGCACTCCAAGCTATAGAATATTATGAAGCACCCTTCACAATTGCAGACGGAGTCTACGGCTCAACATTCTTCGTGGCCACAGGATTCCACGGATTACATGTTATTATTGGATCAACCTTCTTAGCGGTATGCCTTCTACGCCAAATCCAATACCACTTTACATCTGAACACCACTTTGGCTTTGAAGCCGCTGCCTGATACTGACACTTTGTCGACGTAGTATGACTATTCCTCTACGTATCTATCTATTGATGAGGCTCATAATCTTTCTAGTATTAAAGTTAGTACAAGTGACTTCCAATTACACAGTCTTGGTTAAACCCCAAGGAAAGATAATGAATCTAATTACAACCATTTTAATCATCACAATAGCCCTATCCTTAATCCTAGCAGTTCTATCTTTTTGACTACCACAAATAAACCCCGATGCAGAAAAATTATCACCATACGAATGCGGATTTGACCCATTAGGGTCCGCCCGATTACCATTTTCCTTGCGATTCTTCCTGGTGGCAATCCTGTTTCTTCTCTTTGACCTAGAAATTGCCCTCCTCCTCCCACTACCCTGGGGAGATCAGCTCCACAACCCCACCGGAACATTCTTCTGGGCCACAACAGTCCTAATTTTACTAACCCTCGGACTAATTTATGAATGAACTCAAGGCGGCTTAGAATGAGCAGAATAGGGAGTTAGTCCAAAACAAGACCTCTGATTTCGGCTCAGAAAATTGTGGTTTAATTCCACGACCCCCTTATGACACCCGTACATTTTAGCTTTAGCTCAGCATTCATTCTAGGCCTAATAGGATTAGCATTCCACCGAACCCACCTGCTCTCCGCACTCCTCTGCTTAGAAGGAATAATATTATCCCTATTTATTGCACTAGCCCTATGGGCACTGCAATTCGAATCTACAGGATTCTCAACAGCCCCTATATTACTCTTAGCCTTCTCTGCCTGCGAAGCAAGCGCCGGCCTGGCACTACTAGTCGCTACCGCTCGCACTCATGGAACCGACCGACTACAAAACCTTAATCTTCTACAATGCTAAAAGTATTAATTCCCACGATTATGCTATTCCCAACAATTTGACTTACCTCCCCTAAATGACTATGAACAACTACAACCGCACACAGCCTTCTAATTGCCCTCATTAGCCTGACATGATTAAAATGAACGTCTGAAACCGGATGAACCTCCTCCAACATATTTCTAGCTACAGACCCACTATCAACCCCTTTATTAGTACTAACGTGCTGATTGCTTCCACTCATAATCTTGGCCAGCCAAAATCACATTAACCCCGAACCAGTTAACCGACAACGTTTATATATTATACTCCTTACCTCACTGCAAACTTTTTTAATTATAGCATTCGGCGCCACAGAAATCATTATGTTTTACATTATATTTGAAGCCACTCTCATCCCAACCCTAATTATTATTACCCGATGGGGTAATCAAACCGAACGACTTAATGCAGGGACCTACTTCCTGTTCTACACCTTAGCAGGATCACTACCACTTCTAGTTGCCCTACTCCTTCTTCAACAGTCCACAGGAACACTATCAATATTAGTACTCCAATATTCACAACCCCTTCAACTCAACTCCTGAGGACACATAGTCTGATGAGCTGGCTGCTTAATTGCATTCTTAGTCAAAATACCATTATATGGCGTCCATCTCTGGCTCCCAAAAGCACACGTAGAAGCCCCCGTAGCAGGATCAATAGTACTAGCAGCAGTTCTACTAAAACTTGGCGGGTATGGGATAATACGCATAATAGTAATGCTAGACCCCTTATCAAAAGAGCTAGCCTATCCATTCATCATCTTGGCCCTATGGGGCATTATTATGACCGGGTCAATCTGCCTCCGGCAGGCAGACCTAAAATCACTAATTGCCTACTCGTCTGTAAGTCACATGGGATTGGTGGCGGGAGGGATCCTAATCCAGACCCCATGGGGGTTTTCAGGGGCAATTATCTTAATAATTGCCCACGGCCTAGTATCCTCAACACTATTCTGCCTAGCCAACACAGCATACGAGCGGACCCACAGTCGAACAATAGTTCTTGCTCGGGGACTACAAGTAATCTTTCCATTAACCGCAGTGTGATGATTTATTGCCAACTTAGCTAATCTAGCACTCCCACCACTACCTAATTTAATAGGAGAGCTTATGATTATCACAACATTATTCAGCTGATCCCCGTGAACTATTCTACTCACCGGACTAGGGACACTAATTACAGCCGGTTATTCCTTATATATATTTCTTATATCACAACGAGGCCCAACACCAAACCACATTATAGGACTCCAACCATTTCACACCCGAGAACACTTACTAATGACCCTACACCTGATCCCCGTAGTTCTACTAGTGACAAAACCAGAACTCATGTGGGGATGATGCTATTGTAAGTATAGTTTAACCAAGATACTAGATTGTGATTCTAGAGACAGGGGTTAAAACCCCCTTACTCACCAAGGGAGAACTGAAAATAGTAAGCACTGCTAACACTTACATCCCACGGTTAAAATCCGCGGCTTCCTTGCGCTTTCAAAGGATAACAGTTCATCCGTTGGTCTTAGGAACCAAAAACTCTTGGTGCAAATCCAAGTGGAAGCTAAAATGACACTAATTATACACTCATCACTCCTTTTAATCTTTTTCATCTTAATTTACCCGCTACTCACCACATTAAACCCCAACCAACAAGAATCCAACATAGCAGAAACAACCAAAACTGCCGTTAGCTCCGCATTCTTTGTCAGCCTCTTACCACTTACAATTTTCCTAAACCTAAAAACAGAAGGCATCATTACAAACTGACAATGAATAAATACCCAAACGTTTGATGTAAATATCAGCTTTAAATTTGACCATTATTCTCTAATCTTCGTCCCAATTGCCCTCTACGTTACCTGGTCAATTCTAGAATTTGCATTATGATATATACACTCTGACCCCAACATCGACCGATTCTTTAAATACCTGCTTACATTCTTAGTGGCCATGATTATTTTAGTTACAGCCAACAATATATTCCAATTATTTATTGGCTGGGAAGGAGTAGGAATCATATCATTCCTACTTATTGGGTGATGACACGGGCGGGCGGATGCTAATACAGCGGCCCTTCAGGCCGTTATTTATAACCGAGTAGGCGACATTGGACTAATCATAACCATGGCCTGACTCGCAATAAACCTCAACTCCTGGGAAATTCAGCAAGTTTTTACCCTGTCTAAAAACTTCGACATGACAATCCCCCTTATGGGGCTCACTTTGGCGGCAACGGGAAAATCAGCCCAATTTGGCCTCCACCCCTGACTCCCGTCTGCCATAGAGGGCCCTACACCAGTATCTGCCCTACTACACTCAAGCACTATAGTTGTCGCAGGAATCTTCTTACTAATTCGCCTCCACCCCCTAATGGAGAACAATCAGTTAGTCTTAACAATCTGTCTTTGCCTTGGAGCACTAACTTCACTATTTACAGCTACCTGCGCCCTAACCCAGAATGATATCAAAAAAATTGTAGCTTTCTCAACATCAAGCCAATTGGGATTAATAATAATTACAATTGGACTAAACCAACCACAACTAGCATTTCTCCACATCTGCACCCACGCCTTTTTCAAGGCCATACTATTCTTATGCTCAGGATCTATTATCCACAGCCTGAACGACGAGCAAGATATCCGAAAGATAGGCGGCCTATTTAACATTATGCCCGCAACCTCAACTTACTTTACAATTGGCAGCCTAGCCCTAACAGGGACCCCATTCCTAGCAGGGTTCTTCTCAAAGGACGCAATTATTGAAGCCCTTAACACCTCTTATCTAAACGCCTGAGCCCTAACCCTAACACTACTAGCCACATCGTTCACCGCAGTATATAGCTTCCGACTAGTATATTTTGTAATTATAGGAACCCCACGATTCCTACCCCTACCCCCAATTAACGAAAACAACCCACTAGTTATCAATTCAATCAAACGACTTGCCTGAGGGAGCATCATCGCCGGGCTTGTTATTACACAAAACTTCCCACCAATAAAAACACCAATCATGACAATACCAACCACCCTAAAAATAGCAGCCCTTATAGTAACAATTGCAGGCCTACTAGTAGCCATAGAACTAGCTAATATAACAAGTAAACAATTAAAAGTTACCCCAATAATCCCCACACACCACTTCTCAAATATACTAGGGTTCTTCCCAGCAATTATTCACCGACTCCTCCCAAAACTCAAACTCACCCTAGGCCAATCAGCCGCCACCCAACTTGACAAAACATGGCTAGAAGCTATCGGACCAAAAGGCCTAGCGCTAACGCAAATAGCCATAGCAAAAGTTACAAACGACATCACACGAGGAATAATCAAGACGTACCTAACCATCTTTCTCCTAACCCTAATTCTAGCCACCATCCCAGCCCTCCTTTAAACCGCACGCAGAGTCCCACGACTTAAACCACGAGTAAGCTCCAGCACAACAAGCAAGGTTAAAAGTAGTACCCAGGCACAAATAACTAGTATGCCCCCACCGAACGAATACATTACAGCTACACCGCTAGTATCACCACGAAGGATAGAAAATTCTTTTAACCCATCCACAACTACTCACGAACCCTCATATCAACCCTCTCAAAACAGACCCGCCGCCACACCAACCCCTAATACGTAAACTGAGACATAACCTAGCACAGAACGACTACCCCAAGCCTCCGGAAAAGGCTCAGCAGCTAAAGCTGCCGAATAAGCAAAAACCACGAGCATTCCCCCTAAATAAATTAAGAAGAGGACCAATGATAAAAAAGAACCCCCGTGACCAACCAGAACTCCACACCCAACCCCAGCTGCAACCACCAAACCAAGTGCAGCAAAATAAGGTGTAGGATTAGAAGCAACAGCAACTAAACCTATAACCAAGGCTACTAATAATAAAGACATAAAATAGGTCATAATTCTTGCTCAGACTTTAACCGAGACCAGTGACTTGAAGAACCACCGTTGTTATTCAACTACAAAAACCATCATGGCAAGCCTACGAAAAACACACCCCCTCATTAAAATTGCTAACGACGCACTAGTTGATTTACCAGCACCATCTAACATTTCAGTATGATGAAACTTTGGATCCCTTCTAGGATTATGCTTGGCCACTCAAATCTTAACTGGCCTATTCCTAGCCATACACTACACCTCAGATATTTCGACCGCATTCTCATCAGTCATCCACATCTGCCGAGACGTAAACTACGGGTGACTAATCCGAAATATCCACGCCAACGGAGCATCATTTTTCTTCATCTGCATCTATATACATATTGCCCGAGGCCTATACTACGGATCATACCTTTACAAAGAAACCTGAAATATTGGTGTAATTCTCCTACTATTGGTAATAATGACGGCGTTCGTCGGTTACGTCCTTCCATGGGGCCAAATATCTTTCTGAGGTGCCACAGTAATTACAAACCTTCTATCCGCCGTACCATACATGGGCGATATATTAGTTCAATGAATCTGAGGCGGATTCTCAGTAGACAACGCCACACTCACGCGATTCTTCGCATTTCATTTCCTACTACCATTTGTTATCGCTGCTGCAACCATCCTACACCTACTTTTCCTTCACGAAACGGGATCAAATAATCCAATCGGATTAAACTCAGACGCAGACAAAATCTCTTTTCACCCATATTTTACATACAAAGACCTGCTTGGATTCGTAATTATGCTCCTAGCCCTCACACTGTTAGCGCTATTTTCCCCCAACCTACTAGGAGACCCAGAAAACTTTACCCCCGCCAACCCCCTGGTCACCCCTCCACATATTAAACCAGAATGATACTTCTTATTCGCCTACGCCATCTTACGATCTATCCCAAATAAACTTGGAGGTGTCCTTGCACTACTATTCTCCATTCTAGTATTAATAATAGTACCTCTACTACACACCTCAAAACAACGAGGATTAACATTCCGCCCGATTACCCAATTCCTATTCTGGACCTTAGTAGCAGATATAATTATCCTGACATGAATTGGAGGGATGCCAGTAGAACACCCATTCATCATCATTGGACAAATCGCATCCATCTTATACTTCGCACTATTCCTAGTTTTCATTCCACTAGCAGGGTGACTAGAGAACAAAGCACTAGAATGAGCTTGCCCTAGTAGCTTAGCCTATAAAGCATCGGTCTTGTAATCCGAAGATCGGAGGTTAAATCCCTCCCTAGCGCCCAGAAAAGAGAGATTTTAACTCCCACCACTGGCTCCCAAAGCCAGAATTCTAAACTAAACTATTTTCTGGGAATAAACCATCCCTTTATGGTTTAATACATAATATGCCTAATATTACATTGATGTATTAATGCATCTATGTATTATCACCATACGGCTATTTTAACCATAAAGCAAGTACTAAATATTAAGGTATACATAAGCATAATATTAAGACTCACAAATAAGCTATTTAGACCTGGGTAATATATTATTCCACAAAAATTGGACCTCAAATTTTTCCTTGAATAATTAACTAACATTTATCAAAAACATATTAATGTAGTAAGAAACCACCAACTAATTTATATAAAGGTATATCATGCATGATAGAATCAGGGACACCAACTGTGGGGGTTGCACAATATGAACTATTACTGGCATCTGGTTCCTATTTCAGGAACATAACTGTAAGATTCCACTTTAAGATAATTATACTGGCATCTGATTAATGGTGTAGTACATATGTCTCGTTACCCACCATGCCGAGCATTCTTTTATATGCATAACGTTCTCTTTTTTTGGTTTCCTTTCATTTGACATCTCAGAGTGCAGGCTCAAATGTTAATTAAGGTAGAACATTTTCCTTGTATGTGATATTAAATATTAATTATTGTAAGACATAATTTAAGAACCACATATTGTTAAGTCAAGTACATAACATATCCATCTCTTGTTCAACTTATCCTTACATATAGTGCCCCCTTTGGTTTTTGCGCGACAAACCCCCCTACCCCCCTACGCTCAGCGAATCCTGTTTTCCTTGTCAAACCCCGAAACCAAGGAGGACTCAAGAACGTGTAAGCCAATGAGTTGAGGTATGAATTGGCATCCCATTATATATATATATATATATATATATATGTGCATCAATTTTTATCACCTATTTATCAATTAACCTAAAGACTCCTATTAAAAATCTACAAAATGTGGCCCGACACTAAATATTCTGATATATTAACCG